TTAGCTGCCTGACGGTATTTAATTTTGATTTCTGTTAGAGTAGTGTCGTACTGCTCTATGTTTTACGGGATTGGGGGACTACTGTTAGACATGTCTGTACTGATTACTGGACAATCGTTATTGTTCGAAAACACATTTAACATTAAATATAAAAAAAGAAAAACAATAAATGCATTTCGTGGATGCCTTGGCATAAAAAGCGTAGGACGTATATGATTTACGATATGTTAAGAAACTTATGGTAGCTAACAAAAGCAATAACCCTTAACTTTCCTATGGAAAACTAAAGAATTTTTTCTCTATAAAACCTAGCAGAGTGAAACATCTAACGAGCTAGAGGAAAAAAAATCAACCGAGATTCCGTTAGTAGTGGCGAGCGAACGCGGATAATTAATGGTTGCCGTTATCTAGTTACCAATTTGTTTTGGTAATTATTTGCGCATTGAGTAAATGATGATTAACAGGACGGATCCATTATTTAAGGCATTATATATTTAGTATGGATTGTAAAAGTAAGAATTAGTTGGAATAACTAAACCATAGATGGTGATAGTCCAGTATGAACGTGCGAAGTCCTTTGGCTAGACATTCGTGGAAATATGTGAAAATCATATGCCTAAGTCAGTCTAACAGCCTGATATAGAAGAATACGCACAACCTACTAAATTTTATAAAAAAAGTAAAACGGAACACGTGAAATTCTGTTTGAATATAGGGGGCCCACCCTCTAAGCCTTAATACTTTTTATGACCGATAGTGAACAAGTACCGTGAGGGAAAGGTGAAAAGAAGCCGAATAGGCTAAGTGAAATAGACCCTGAAACGGAATGTAATCAAGCAGTCGACGGTTTGTAGTTACTACAGACTTACGGCGTACCTTTTGCATAATGGGTCAGCAAGTGAATAGTTTTAGCAAGCTTAAGTCGGATACGATGTAGGCGTAGCAACAGCAAGTTTTAAAAGATGATAAGTTAAAATTATTCGACCCGAAACCAAGTGATCTAACCATGATCAGGTTGAAAAAATGTTAGCGCATTTTGGAGGACCGAACCCACGTCTGTGGCAAAAGACGGGGATGAATTGTGGTTAGGGGTGAAAGGCTAATCAAACTTGGAGGTAGCTGGTTTTCTGCGAAATCTATTGAGGTAGAGTGTTCTAAATTCATAGAAGAGGTAGAGAACGCGATGAATGCGGGGGGTTTTTTAACTTTACTAAATTCAACGAAACTCCGAATAACTTCTTTCAACAAATTAATGATTATTAGAGCAATCAGACGGTGGGTGCTAAGATTCATCGTCAAAAGGGCAACAACCCAGATCGTAAGCTAAGGTCCTAAAGAAAAATACTTAGTGAGGCAAGGATGTGAATTCGTTTTGACAACCAGTAGGTGGGCTTGGAAGCAGCCATCCTTTAAAGAAAGCGTAACAGCTCACTGGTCGAACTAGCGAATTTGCGCCGCAAATGTAGAGGGACTTAAGATTTTCACCGAAGCTGCGAATTTTAATAATAAGTGGTAGCAGAACGTTTTGTACTGTCGTTGAAGTACTATTGTAAAATAGTATGCAGACATCAAAAGTGAGAATGCTGACATGAGTAACGTAAAACAATGTGAGAAACATTGTCGCCGAAACTTCAAGGGTTTCTACGAAAGGGTTATCCGCGTAGATACAGGCGGTCCCTAAGAACTAAGCAAGTGCAATGTTTGATGGGTAATAAGTACCAATCTTATACTACCAAAAGTGACAGAAAAAGAACAATTTATATATATTTATTGGATTATATTATAGAGTGTTATTTTCTCAGGAAAAAGCTTTTGGATAAAAATACCGTACCGTAAACCGACACTGGTGAAGAAGTAGAGAATACTAAGGCGTTTGAGAGAACCATGTTGAAGGAACTCGGCAAATTTACTCCGTAACTTCGGGATAAGGAGGCTTAAATTGAAAAATTTAAGGATACAGAAGAGGGGGTAGCGACTGTTTAATAAAAACACAAGACTCTGCAAAATCGAAAGATGACGTATAGGGTCTGACGCCTGCCCGGTGCTGAAAGGTAGAAAAGAAGATGTGCAAGCAAATTCTTCAAGCCCCAGTAAACGGCGGCCGTAACTATGACGGTCCTAAGGTAGCGAAATTCCTTGTCGGGTAATTTCCGACGTGCATGAATGGCGTAACGACTTCCCTACTGTCTCCAACATGGACTCAGTGAAATTGAAATCTCTGTGAAAATGCAGAGTATGAACGGCTGGACGGAAAGACCCTGTGCACCTTTACTGCAACTTTCCAATGTCAACTTTTTTGAACGTGTGTAGAATAACCGTGATGCTTATGATTCCTTGACGCTAGTCAATTGGATTATCTTTAAGGAAACTTAAAGATATGAGGAGGCGACAGTGAAATAACGGTCATGTTTAACTGAGGGGACTAACTTTTTATTAAGGAAATTGGATGGTGGGTAGTTTGACTGGGGCGGTCGCCTTCTAAAGAGTAACGAAGGCGTGCAAAGGTAAGTTCAAGTTGGTCAGAAATCAACTGAAGAGTAGAATGGCATAAGCTTACTTGACTGTAAGACATACACGTCGAGCAGGGTTGTTAAAAGTAATCCTTTTAATGACGGCCATACTGATCCGGTGCTGCTGTGTGGAAAGGGCATCGATCATCGGATAAAAGGTACGCCAGGGATAACAGGCTGATGACTCCCAAGAGTCCCTATCGACGGAGTCGTTTGGCACCTCGATGTCGGCTCATCACATCCTGGGGCTGGAAAAGGTCCCAAGGGTTCGGCTGTTCGCCGATTAAAGTGGTACGTGAGCTGGGTTTAGAACGTCGTGAGACAGTTCGGTCCCTATCTACCGTTCATTTCGAGAATTGAAAGGAGCTGACCTTAGTACGAGAGGACCGGGAAAGAGATCTCCATTGTGTACCCATTGTCGCGCCAGCGGCAACGTGGGGTAGCTACAGATCGACGGAATAACTGCTGAAAGCATATAAGCAGGAATTCGACCTTAATACTTATTCTCTTTACGTATCGTAGAAGACTACTACGTTAATAGGCAAGGTGTGTACGTTTGGCAACAAACTTAGCTAACTTGTACTAATTTTACAATATTTTTCTTTTTATATCTATCTTAATCTTTTTTTCTTGTTTGGGGGAGTAACTCAGCTGGTTAGAGTGTTGGTTTGTCACGCCAAAAGTCGCGGGTTCAAGTCCCGTCTCTCCCGTTCTTAGTTATTATTTTTTGAAGACTTATTGCATTAGAACAAATTGTTCCATCCGATCCCATTTCGAACTCGATGTATGCCAAAGGTTTGTTCGTTTTATTTAATTTTAGTAAAATTTGTAAGTCTTCACTATATTGTTATTTAAGTTGTTCTTCTTATAGAAGGGGACTCAGCCAGAACGTATTAGTACGGTGCAACTACCCCATTTTTGATTCTTGAAAACACATTTGGCGGTAAGTTAAAAATTAGGAATTTTATAAAGGCATATTTTTAAAAATGTGTCTTGTCAAAGTATGAGTTTGATCCTGGCTCCGAATGAACACTAGCGATCTGCTTAACACATGCAAGTCGAATGTATCTTAGATGCATGGCGAACGGGTGCGTAATACATAAGAATCTGCCCTACAATTCGAAATAATACATAATGTCGAATAATTGGTAACATTTATCTGTTATTAAAAAAATAAATTTGTTGTAGGATGAGCTTATGTAGGATTATGGTAGTTGGTGAGGTAAAAGCTCACCAAGCCGACGATCCTTAGCTGGTTTTAGCGAACGACCAGCCACACTGGGACTGAGACACGGCCCAGACTCCGTTTGGAGGCAGCAGTGGGGAATTTTGGACAATGGGCGAAAGCCTGATCCAGCAAGATCGCGTGAGGGATGACAGCATCAGTTGTAAACCTCTTTCGTTGGAGAAGATAATGACGGTATCCAAAGAAGAAGTCCCGGCTAACTCCGTGCCAGCAGCCGCGGTAAGACGGGGGGGGCTAGTGTTATTCATCATGACTGGGCGTAAAGGGCATGTAGGCGGTACAAGAAGGTGATTTCAAAAGTCTTCGGCGTAACCAAAGAAACGTTATCACAACCATTGTACTTGAGTTTTGTAAAGGAAAGTAGAATTTCTACAGTTGCGATAAAATGCTTAGAGTAGAAGGAATGTCAATGGCGAAGGCAACTTTCTAGACATTAACTGACGCTGAGATGCGAAAGCATGGGGAGCAAACAGGATTAGAGACCCTGGTAGTCCATGCTGTCAACGATGAGTGTTATTGTGTTCTCGTCTTTTTAAGATATGTATGAATTACAAACAGCTAACGCGTAAAACACTCCGCCTGAGAAGTACAATTGCAAGGTTGAAACTCAAAGGATTTGACGGGGGTCCGTAACAAGCGGTGGAGCATGTGGTTTAATGCGATACAACGCGCGAAACCTTACCAGTTCTTGAAATTTTTATGAACAATTCTTTCTAACCGAGGAATTTTATTCTGTAAAGAGTAATAAAAAACAGGTGTTGCATGGCTGTCGTCAGCTCGTGTCGTGAGATGTGGGGTTAACTCCTCGAAACGAGCGCAACCCTTATCTTTAGTTGCTATCGTAATGGTTATTACAATAATTTATTACTGCACTCTGAAGAAACTGCCTACCTACGTAGGAGGAAGGTAGGGATGACGTCAAGTCCTCACGGCCCTTATGAACTGGGCTACACATGTGCTACAATGATAAGTTACAATGGGCAGTAATACCGTGAGGTAATACTAATCTCTAAATCTTATCTCAGTTCGGATTGTACTCTGCAACTCGAGTACATGAAGATGGAATCGCTAGTAATCGCGAATCAGCACGTCGCGGTGAACTCGTTCTCGGACCTTGTACACACCGCCCGTCACGCTATGGGAGTCGGTTGTATCCTAAAAGAGCACAGGTACTGCTGTCATTACACATGTTATTTTCTTTTTTGCAAATATTGTGTTTTTGTAGTATTTAGGGTATCTTGACGATATGATCGGTGACTGGAGCGAAGTCGTAACAAGGTAGTCGTAGGGGAACCTGTGGCTGGAGAAAAACTTTTTATTTTATAATTTTTAACTTACCGTCATCTATGTTTGGCTTGACGATTGTATAACAGTGTCTTGCCCTTATTATTCTACCTTTTTCTATTTATGCGTCTTTTAAAAAAACCAGTATTTAACGAGTTAAATCATGCTATAATTGATTATCCAACTCCAAGTAACATTACATATTTTTGGAATTTTGGAGTTTTAGCTGGATTATGTTTAGTTATTCAATTGATTACCGGTATTTTGTTAGCAATGCATTATACTCCTCACGTTGATTTAGCGTTTTTAAGTGTTGAGCATATTATGCGCGATGTAAACTATGGATGGTTATTGCGGTATGTTCATGCTAACGGAGCTTCCATGTTTTTTATTGTTGTTTATATTCATATCTTTCGCGGTTTGTATTACGGTTCTTATAATCGACCACGTCGAGCAATTTGGAATATCGGTGTTATTATATTACTTTTAATGATGGCTACTGCTTTTATGGGTTATGTTTTACCTTGGGGACAAATGAGTTTCTGGGGAGCAACTGTTATTACTAACTTATTTTCTGCTATCCCGGTTGTAGGCGAACAAATCGTGTATTGGTTATGGGGTGGTTTCAGTGTAGATAATGCTACATTAAATCGTTTTTTTAGCTTACATTATTTGATGCCGTTTACTATTGCTGGTTGTGCTGGTTTGCATTTAATTGTTTTACATTTAAGTGGTTCTAACAATCCATTAGGTGTTTGGAGTTCACGGGATCGTGTTCCATTTACACCGTATTTTTACGTAAAAGATTTGTATGGTGTTATTATTTTTGGTATTTTCTTTTCTTTCTTTGTTTATTTTTCTCCTAACATGTTAGGACATCCAGATAACTATATTGAGGCTAATCCATTAGTAACTCCAGCACATATTGTTCCAGAGTGGTATTTTTTACCATTTTATGCTATTTTACGTTCTATTCCGGATAAATTAGGTGGTGTTGTTGCTATGGTTTTAGCAATTTTCGTATTAAGTATCTTTTCGTTTATTGCGGGTAATGAAATTCGTAGTTCACAATTTCGTCCAATTTATCGTAAGCTTTTTTGGTTATTGCTCGTTGATTCTATTATTTTAGGTTGGATTGGAGGTAAAACACCAGAATATCCATATATTCAAATTGGTCAATTAGCGACGGTTTATTATTTTGCATATTTTTTAGTATTTATTCCATTGTTAAGTAAATTTGAATCTGCAATCTATAAACGTCATGCCTCTACATATATACAACAATATAAATAGTTTGTTTACGTTATATGTGTTATAGGTTTGTCTATTTTTTTATTATTGGAGAGGTCGCATAGTGGTCTAGTGCACTCGCTTGGAGAGCGAGCAGACGTGAGTCTCGTAGGTTCGAATCCTATTCTCTCCGATTTTTTCTTTATATGATGCGTAAATCAGATATTAAAACCATAAAAAAAGCACAGCAGACTGTGTATTTCTTTAATACCTTGCAACATACCCCATCTGCCATCTTTATACAATTAACTTCTAATACACAGGAGCAGTTTTTAAAATTAGCTGCTGCTGTAAAAAAATTAGATTTTTTTATATTAACAAGTTTAGTAAAAGATCACGATACACCTAATCTTTTTAAATGTGTTACTATGATTGCATCTAACAAGTCCAAAACATGGACTGAAGTTGAAACCTGTATAAAAACGGTAAAACTTTTTATCCAACTGCTATATTTTTCCTAGTGAAAGATCGAACACAATTTGTTCCATTAGATGAGGTACATGCATTAGGTAAATTTGAGAATCAATCTTATTTAACTACAAATGTTCAGAGTTTGATGGCTCCTTTTTTTCATTCATTATTAGTAACACCACAACAGTCCAGCCTGGATTTATTAGGCTGGCTTGATAATCGCTAATATCTATTATTTATTTATCTTCTTTTTTATATTCTATAATGCCTACTATTCGACAGTTACAAAAAAATCCACGTAGTCCTAAAGTACGGTCTTCCAAATCTCCAGCTTTACGTAGTTGTCCACAACGAAAAGGAACTTGTGTAAAAGTATATGAAACGACTCCGAAAAAACCAAATTCTGCTCGCCGTAAGGTAGCAAAGGTCCGATTAACTACCGGACGTGCTGTAATTTGTTATATTCCTGGAGAAGGTCATAATTTACAAGAATATTCTGTTGTTTTAGTGCGGGGAGGACGTGTACAGGATGTGCCTGGTGTACGTTATCATATTGTACGTGGTAAATTTGATTTACATGGTTTACAAAATCGAAAACGTGCTCGTTCTAAATATGGTACCAAATCCAAAAAATAATAAAAATTAAAATGACATATACTAATTATATAACCGTGTCCAATTTTCCTGTATGGAAACAAAAATCAGCACCGTCAACCTATTCCGTTGGATATGTGCTTTTAAAGTTCTTAAATTGTATTGTAAAACAGGGCAAAAAATCGCGTGCACTTACTTTACTAAAAGATACTCTTTTTTTTCTAAAACTTTATTTTATAAATCAAAAAACAAAAAAAAAAATAATCGATCCAGTTTTAGTTGTATATAAAGCTATTTTAAATAGTCGTCCCTATATTAGTTTAGCTAATAAAAAACGCGGTCGCAGAAATGTTTCCACTCCTTGTATCATGAAAGGTTACCGTAGTTTGTTTTTAGCGAGTTCTAATATTATCAATGCAGCTAATGCTCATCGATCCGTACCAAAAGGAAAACAAGAGGGAAAAAAAAAAATTTCATCGATCGGACGACTTTCTTTTTCACAGCGATTGGCATTAGAATTATTAAAGTCTTATTTAGGTATAGGTAAAGCCATTGAAAAACGATTAGACTTACATCGTAAAGCGTATGCACAGCGTACTGAATTACGTATCTATTATCGTAAAAAAAAACGTCAGTTTGGTAAATCTTCTGCTGTTAACAACGGTTTTTCTAAAAAAGCGGCTTCTTTTGTTCAATCTTCTATACATAAATCTTAATTTACTTTTTATTATTACTTAAATGAATCATCCTTTGTCTACAATTTGGGTAAATGGTAAATCTATTTCTGCTCCTGCAAATAGTACTATTATGCAAGCATGTTTATTAAATAATATTGAAATTCCTCGATTCTGTTATCATGAGCAGTTAGCTATTGCAGGTAACTGTCGTATGTGTTTAGTTGAGGTTGAAAAATCACCTAAACTTGTGGCTTCTTGTGCAATGCCTATTATTAATGGTATGAAAATTGTTACAACTTCCTCTATTGTAAAAAAAGCTCGCGAAGGTGTATTAGAGTTTTTATTATTAAATCATCCTTTGGATTGTCCAATTTGTGATCAAGGAGGTGAATGTGATTTACAGGATCAGGCTATGATCTATGGAAGTGATCGTGGTCGATTCTATGAGTTTAAACGTACCGTTCAGGACAAACATGTGGGTCCGTTAATTAAAACGATTATGACATGTTGTATTCATTGTACTCGCTGTGTACGTTTTATTTCTGATATTGCTAATACACCTAGTTTGGGTACTACAGGTCGTGGTACAAATACAGAAATCACAACATATGTTAAAAAATTATGGTTGAATAGTAATATTTCCGGAAATATTATTGATTTGTGTCCAGTTGGTGCCTTAACTTCAAAGCCGTACGCCTTTAAAGCACGTCCGTGGGAATTACAATCTAAAGAAACGGTGGATGTGCTCGATCCATTTTGTATGAAAATTCGTGTAGATCTAAATCCATTCGAAGTTGTTCGTGTGTTACCTTTAAATAATAAATGGATTTCGGATAAAACTCGTTTTTCGTATGATGGTTTAACCAAACAACGTTTATTGGCTCCTATGCATCGTGAAACTAAAAATAAAGTATTGACGCCTCTTAATTGGGAGTCCCTTTTTATGAAATTACAGACCGCTATGACAGCTAAATCTGTGTTATTTCATATAGGTTCTCTAACTAATCTTGAGACGTTAATTGCTGCTAAATTATTTAAAGATCACCATACAAACAATGTTATGTTTACTTTAGAAGATGTTCCATCTTCTTATCTAACTGGAGCGTTTAGTGTTACGGCAAAACCAACTATTTCTGTATCTGCATTGTCCACTATGAAATTGGTATTGTTAGCGGATGTTTCCATTGATGAAATGGTACCTCTTTTAAATACATGTCTTACCAAACATCAAGACGTTTGGTATGTGGGTACTTATAATAAATCTATTCGTGGTAAAACTAAACATCTTGGTTTTTCTTCTCGTACAATGTCTAAACTTACTGAAGGTAAACATTTTGCATCACGTCGTGTGAAAGCTACTCAGGTTGCAAATGTATTTATTCATAAACAAGCAGGATGTATACAATCTTTCGGATCATTTATGACTTCTCACTTTGCGCATCAGATGCCTATGCCATCTTCTGTTGCAGTTAATAACTCGCTGGCTATTTTATCTAAAGAGTTATTTTACAATAAGAACAGTGAGCCTTCTATTCGGTTTGATGTGCAATGGTTTTTAAATTCTAATTCCGCTAAGTCAACTAGTTCTTCGATTTCGGACTCTGTTGTTGTTTATCATGGTACCCATGCAGACAAAATAGTGCCACAGTCTGATTTTGTTATACCGGGTATGACTTATACGGAATCTGAAATGACTGTTCTTGATGTGGATGGTGCTGTACAAAAAACAAATAATGTTACTTCTTTTCCATCCTTATCTTTTATTTGTACTGAAGCAGAGTTTTTAGTATATTTGCTTTTAGTTGGACAAAATAAAACCGTTGTTTCTACTTTATCCGATATCCGTTTTTTAGTTACAGCATTTCTAAAAAACTATATAAATAAATTTTATTCACATCCGTCTGTTTCCGGAAATAAATCAATTATGCCATCGTCTGTTGAATTTGCTGCATTATATTGTACCTCGTTTACTGATGATTATTATACGAATAACTATATAAGTCGTGCGTCAGCTACAATGGCTCGTTGTTCAATGTTAAAGTCTACTGAAACATCCAAAACTTTTTAAGTTTTCATGATTTTAAAAGCTCATAAACCTATTACGCCGAGTTTACGGCAAACTAGTTTAGTAGATAAAGCTTTTTTATGGAAGGGTTCTACTGTAAAAAAATATAAAAAAGCTTTATCCTATTCTTTTGGTAGAGATTCGCATGGTCATATAACAGTGCGACATAAGGAACGTGGTAGTAAACATTTATATAGAAGTGTTCATTTTAATCAAACACGGTTAACCGATTTTTTTGTAACACGTATTGAATATGATCCAAATAGATCTGCGTTTATTGCTTTAATTCAACAAATTGATAACAATTTATCTTATATTTTAGCACCACGTGGATTAAAAGTTGGTGATTTTTTACAACCATATGTAAGTACACAAGTAAAAGCAGGAAATATATTATTATTAAATAGTGTACCAATAGGTTCTATGATTCATAATATTCAATTTACTGCAAATAAAAAAGCTCAATTAGTACGTTCTGCTGGATGTTACGCTCAGTTGATTACTCGAAATAAAGATGTTTCTTTGATTCGGTTACCTTCTGGAGAACGTCGATATATAAGTAATCAAACCTCTGTTTCTCTTGGTGCTGTTTCTAATATAAGCTGGGGAGAACAGAATTTAGGAAAAGCTGGTCGAGTACGCTGGTTGGGAATTCGTCCATCTGTACGTGGTGTAGCAATGAATCCTGTAGATCATCCTCATGGAGGAGGTGAAGGTAAAACTGCTGCAGGTCGGCATCCTGTTTCTTTATGGGGTAAGTTGACTAAAGGTAAAAAACACGAAATAAACGTTTACATAATGCGTTTATTTTTAAACGTCGATACGAAAAATAATTTAATTCTTTAAATTTCTATGACTAGAGGCAAGCTTAAAGGTATTTTTATTGATAATTCACTTTTGGATATGGCAACCAAGAATCGTGTTAAAAGTTGGTCACGACGGTCTACTGTTTTATCCTCTTGGATCGGTAAACGTATAGATTTATACAATGGTCAAAAATTTGTACCAGTTACAGTTCGATCTTACATGGTAGGTCATAAACTTGGTGAGTATGCTTATACACGTAAAAAATGTATACATAAAAAAAAAACACAAAAACGTAAATAATTATTTAATATGGGCTATCGAATTAATCCTATTGGGTTTAGAGTTGGTTCTTTTCGTGGTTGGAATTCTTTTTGGTTTGGTTCTAATGAATATGCAACCTTGTTAAAGGATGATTTATTTGTTCACAACTATTTTAAAGGTATCAAGCATAAATATAAGTATCCAATTTCTACTCCGCATATTACACGTTCTTTTTTTCAAACAAATATAAAAACAGCTATATATAATCCGCCTACTTTTTATCAAAAAGAAACAAAACTTAAGGAAATGTCTAATTCCTTTGGTATCGTATTAGGTCATAATAGTACTTTGTGTAATACAATTGGTTCTAGTAAACATTATAAAGGTAATGCTTATTATTTTACAATTAGAACTAAAACTGCACAAATTCTTGCAAATTATATGGCATTAGAATTTGAAAAACGCAATCCATTTCATGAAATCACACGTGATATTATTGATTGGGTACGCCGAACTAAAAATGTAGCAGGTATAATTATTAAATGTTCCGGTCGTTTTAAAGGTGAAGAAATGGCGCGTTCTCTTGTTAAGAAGTATAAACGTGTTCCCTTTTCGTCCATTGATATACGATTGGATTATGGTTGTACACATGCAAATACAAAATACGGTAGCTTAGGAATAAAAATTTGGTTATTCTTAGCTAAGCGTAAAATTCATAAAAAGGGAATTACTCATTATGTAACTTCTTCCAAACATACATCGTCTTCAGTTACTGATTTAAATGTTATTATCTCCAAAGAAAAGAGTTTTTCAAAAAAGTCATAAAGGACCAATCGGAGGTATATCTTGTACCTCACATATAAATTTTGGTAAATATGCATTAGTTGCAGAAACATCCGGTCGTATTACAGCACGTCAGATCGAAGCTGCACGTAAAACAATCAATCGACGTATAAAAAAAATTGGAAAATTATGGATTCGTATATTTCCTGATTTGCCTGTATCCTCTAAGCCTAATGAGGTTCGAATGGGTAAAGGTAAAGGTTCTGTTGATTATTGGGTGTGTAAAGTAAAAGCTGGTCGAGTGTTATTTGAATTATCTGATGTGGCTTTTGATATTGCACGCGCTTCCTTATTAATGGGTAGTAACAAATTACCCATCACTACTAAATTTATTACGAAATGATCACTTTTCTTTCTAATTTAAATTGTGCGGATAACTCCGGTGCACGATTTGTACAATGTATAAAACTTTTAGGTGGTTCTTTTCATAAACGAGCATATATTGGTGACATTGTGGTTGTAGCTGTTAAAAAAGCTAAAGTTGATAAGAAAGTTAAAAAAGGTGAAGTACGTAAGGGTGTCATTGTACGTACTAAAAAACCATTTCAACGTTCTAATCAGATGTCTATTGGATTTGATACAAACTCAGTGGTTTTGATCAATGCACAAAAAAACCCAATTGGTACACGTATTTTTGGTCCAGTTACTAAAGAACTACGTAAATCAGGTTTTGTGCGTATTGTTTCTATGGCTCCTAGTGTTATTTAATTTCTGTTTATGCAAAAATATTATCAAAATGTAATTTCTACTCATTTACTAGAAAAACAATTAGTTTCATATCGATTAAACATGCAATTAATTGTTTCTGGTACAATTTCCAACTACAAAAATAAACAAAGTATCTTACGTACAATTTATGTATGGGCTCTATTAACAGGGCAACGAGTACAATGTACAAATGCTAAAAAATCTGTTGCTGTTTTTCAGTTGAAAAAAAAAGCGCTCTTAGGTTATAAATTAACATTACGTAAATTTAACTTATTTGAGTTTTTATTTAAATTGAATTTAACGTATCTGCCTCGTATCCAAGAGGATTTGATAATAAACTCAAAAAAACGTGTATCTTTTGGAGTTACAAAAGTTACGGATTTTCCGGAAACCGATTATCAATATCATTTGTTTCAACATGATTTTGGTTGTAATTTCGAGTTTTCAAATTATGCCTCCAAATTAGATTGTACCTCATATTTAATTTTGTCTCATTTACAGTTGATTTCTACTTCTCATTAATTTTTTTATGAAAACCAAGGCTATCATTAAAGATAAAAAAAAGCGTCAATTAGTTCATAAATACGAACTTAAAAAACGATTATTAAAGTTACTTGCTACCCAAACATTTATTCGGTCCAAAGATAAACAACAACTTGTATCGGCTTTAAATAGTCAACCGCGTAATAGTTCCATTGCACGTGTTCGAAATCGTTGTATTCTTACAGGTCGAGGCAATGGTGTTTTAACTTTTTTTCGGTTATCTCGTATAAAATTTCGAGAATTGGCTTCATTTGGTTTGTTGAGTGGTATAAAAAAAGCAGTTGGTAAGTCATTTTATGATCACACAAGATTCTTTATCTCTTTTATTAACAAAAATTCGTAATGGTTTTAAATATCGAAATCATTATATTATTCATCAAAATACCAAAATTAATAAGGATGTGGTGCAGTTACTTTATTTACATGGATTTCTTCGTGGGTATCGGTTGTTAAATAATAATTTATATATTTACCCAAAATTCAATGATGTAAATCCTGTACTTCGTTCTATAAAACGTGTCTCCCGTCCTGGGTTTAAAAAATACATAACCGTGGCTGCGTTAAAAGAATTACAAATTAGTCAGCCTAATTTTATTGTTGTATCTACTGTAAACGGTATAATGTCTCATGATTCTGCTATTCAACAAAACTTGGGTGGTGAATTTTTATTTATTGTTTCCTAATGAAAAAATTAAAATCTAATGTTGGTAAACAACCTATTGTTTGTAGTGATGTTACTATTTTAAAAAATAATGGCCAGTTCTTAATAAAGGGTAAATATGGATTATTGCAATTAATTCAAGCATCCATATTTACTTATACTATTAAAAAAGAAGACGCACAGTTATCTTTTTTTCCTAAAACGACTTTGCCGGTTTCTTCTTTATATTCTTCTATTTGGGGAACATATAGAACTTTATTTTATAAGGCGGTGTTAGGTGTGCAACAGGGTTATAAACAACAGGTTGAGTTGGTTGGTATCGGGTATAAAGGTACAGTTGAAAATAACAATGTAGTTTTAAAATTGGGTAAAAGTCATGAAGTGATTGTAAAAAAACCCGATAATGTGAAAGTTCGGTTTCTTACAACCAATTTACTATTATTACGTTCTATCAATTTACAGAATGTACGACAGTTTGCCTTTCAATTATACAAATTAAAAAAACCTGATCCTTATAAAGGTAAAGGTATTAGAATACCTAATGTGGTTTTATACCGCAAAGAAGGTAAAAAACAAAAATAGTTGTTATGTATATTAATTAATGCGTTTTCTAGGACACGAAATAAAAGAAAAATATCCAATTCAGGTAGCATTGACAACTGTGTTTGGTATTGGTACAGCTACAGCAAATCTTGTTTGTTTTCAGTTAGGTATCAGTCCATTATTACGTATAGGTCTTTTGTCTGAACTTCAATTAAATAAATTACGTCGATGGGTAGAGCTCAATACTGTCATTGATTTCGAATTAAAAAAAAAACTCGATGCTAATATGGATTTGATATTAAATACCAATTCCTATAAGGCTTTGAGACATCGTAGTGGGTTGCCTGTTAGAGGGCAACGTACACGTTCTAATGCAAAAAACTCAACGTCGACGTCGATTAGGACGTAAAGTACGTATTTCTTTGCGTAAATAACAGTATTTTATTTTCATGATTGCACAAACAAAGTTTACTGCTACGAATGATGTTCGGTTTGTTACTTTTGGTAAGCAAACGTTAAGTTTGCCAAAAGTGCGTCACTCGTTAGAATCCAATAACCAAATTAAAAATGGTCGAAGTGTGCAAAAGCATACATCTACATTGACTAAAAATAAATATAAAAATTCTAAACATACTTCTGTCAAGTATAAAAAAAAACGTAAATTAAGTAAATTTCTACAATTTCGTACCAAATTAGTTAAAATAAAACAACGTGCTTTAGCTACTTTACGGGGTCGTAAACTTCGACGTTTTTTTCGTCGAATGTATGCACGAATTCACTACAAATTGTATATTTCTAAAATTGAAATACCTACGTTGTATGTTACAGCTACATATCGTAATATTTTTTGTACGTTAGCTGATGTTAATAATAATGTTGTTTTTTCCGTTTCTGTTGGCGGTATAAAAGAAAAGAACAAAAATGGTAAATTTATAACCGATTCTTCCTATAAAAAAGCAAATAGAAAAAAAATTTATCCAGCTTTGAAATTAGGTGAGTATGTTAATTTATTATTACTTCAAAAAAAAATTAAATATATTCATTTAGTTGTAAAAGGTAACAATAAAGGTCGTGGTCGTAAACATTTAATTCGAGGGTTACAAAAGCGACGTATTTTTTTTGTAAGTTATAAAGATAATAGTAAGATTCCATATAATGGATGTCGATTACCTAAAAAACGTCGTTTATAAAGATAGTATTAGTTATGTGCTGAGGCTTTTTTCTATTTTTACAATTAGATTTCATGCATATGTATGATTGTAGTACTCTTTAATTCATATCGTGAAAAATCCAGAAATTTTAAATTCTGTTTTTGATGAGGTAAAAGCTAAAGTTGAGAAATCAACTAAAGTAAGTAATTCCGGTTTAGTTATTAATGTAAAAGACGGTATTGTTCAAGTTATTAAATTGAAAGGAAGCTTTTTAGGTGAGACTGTTTGGGTAAAAAGTCAAAATAAAGAATTTCGTGGTTTAGTTATTGGACTTCGTGAAGAATTTGTAGAAGTTGTATTATTTGAGGGTGTTAGTGAAGTGTGTGAAGGCGATTTAGTAATTCGATCCGAAAGTCCATTAGGTATCTTAGTATCTGAAAAATTATTAGGTCGAGTGGTTGATCCATTGGGACGTCCTTTGGATTCTGAAAATCCAGAATCTTTGTTTTCAGCTCAAGATAATCCAGCAGATTTTAAATTTCAAGCTCTTTTTAATAACGCACCTGAAATTTTGGAACGAGATCCTATTAACGAATCTTTAATTACTGGTTACAAAGGAGTTGATAGCTTAATTCCAATTGGATTAGGACAACGTGAGTTGGTTATTGGTGATCGAAAAACAGGAAAAAGTTCTCTTTTGATTGATACTATTATCAATCAAAAAGAAACACAAGTAAAATGTGTGTATGCTATGATCGGACAGAAACGAGCTGAGTTGGCACGTATCGTAAAAGATTTAAAACATTCTAATGCCTTAAAGCATAGTGTTATTGTTAGTGCTGATGCTTCTCAACCTGCTGGATTACAATATATCTGTGCATATGCTGCAGTTTCTATTGCTGAATTTTTCAGTAAACGTGGTATGGATGTTATTGTTGTTTATGATGACTTTTCTAAACACGCTGATGCATACCGTCAGATGTCCCTTTTGTTACGACGACCACCAGGACGTGAAGCTTTCCCAGGTGACGTTTTTTACTTACATTCTCGAATTCTTGAACGAGCAGCTAATACTAAACGACGTAATGCTGTAGGTCCAAAATTTGGTTCTATTACAGCGTTTCCAGTAATTGAAACACAAGCTGGTGACGTTAGTGCCTATATTCCAACAAATGTAATTTCTATTACTGATGGTCAGATTTTCCTTGATAAAGTAATGTTTACTAAAGGTATTCGTCCAGCAATTAATGTAGGTTTATCTGTTTCCCGTGTTGGATCTGCTGCACAAACTAAAGCTATGAAAAAAGTTGCAGGTACTATGAAACTTGAGTTAGCTCAGTATCGAGAAATCGCAGCTTTTGCACAGTTTGGTAGTGACTTGGATGCTACTACTCAATCCCAGTTACATCGTGGTGCACGTTTATCTGAGATCTTGAAACAAAAAAAACATGCTCCGTTGTCTTTAGAGGAGGAAGTATTAATCCTTTATGCTGCTGTTAAAGGATATTTAGATGACTTAGAGGTTTCTGAAATTTTAGATTTTGAGAAAAAATTATTAGCTCATTTTAACCAATATCATTCTGCAATTTTATTAAATGTAAAATTGAATCGTGATATTACAGCTGATACTGATTTCTTAATTGCTTCTTGTTTGAAATATTTTACTCATCTTTATAAAAAAGCACGTGCTCAATTTGCTATCGCAACTGAGAAAACTACTTCTGTTGAGTCTGAAGAATAACAATTTCTATTTTAAATAGGTGTTTTTGCGTGTTTTGTAGATTATTCTTTTTTCTTTCTTATTCATGTCTTCTGTAAAAGAATTAAAAGTTCGTTTAGTTGGTGTTGAAACAATTCAAAAAATTACACGTGCTATGAAAATGGTTTCCGCAGCTCGATTACGTACATTACAACGTGTTATTAATCAAGTAGTTGTGGGTATGAAAATTTTCCCATCTTTTTTTCAAGGTGATGCAAAATTGTCAAACGAAAAAACTCGATTTTTACTTCCTATTTCTTCTGAACGAGGTCTTTGTGGTAGTGTTAACACTTCTATAAATAAATCTATTATGTATAGTTTAAATGATCTACATCAACGTTCTGTTGATACAGAGGTATTTATTATCGGTCAGAAAAGTCGTGACTTTTTTTTACGTAATTGTGGCAATAGCATTATTCGACAAATTGATCAAATGAGTCCAAATAATGTAAATTTCGTTACAGCAAGTTTAAGTGTGGAGGAGCTTTTATATAATAAATTTGATCAAGTATCTATCTTTTTCAACTTATGTGAATCTGTTGTATCTCAACGTGTATATTCATTTCATGTGAAATCTTTTTCTTTAGCACAAAAAGATTTTCCGCAAGTACTTGCTAATGAATTAGATGACGCTACAGAGGATATAAATGCACTCTACAGTGATTTGTATCAATTTGGTTTAGTTTTCTTGTTTATTTACGTACTTATTCAAAGTAAAACAGCTGAACAAGCTTCTCGTGTTTCTGCAATGGAAAATGCTACAAAAAATGCAGGTGAGATAATTCAAACATTACGATTAGTTTATAACAAAGCTCGTCAAAGTGCTATTACTCGCGAACTTATTGAAATTATTTCCTGTGCGAATGCATTGACCGGCTCATCTCGACGAGAATAATATACATTAGCTTCCTGTTTATAGTATTTGTTACTCTATAAGGATATTAGGTATGGGTATCGTTGCCAGGCTTGTAGTTTAATGGTAAAATATACCGCTCATAACGGTAAAGATATAGGTTCGATTCCTATCAAGCCTATACGGCTTATTTTCATAGGAGGGTAGTTCAATTGGTAGAATCATGGTCTCCAAAACCACCGATATGGGTTCAAGTCCCGTCTCTCCTGTTGTTTGATTTGTTTTATTACCGAAGTGGTGGAATTGGTAGACACGCTGCTTTGAGGTGGCAGTGAGAGTAATCTCTTAGGGGTTCAAGTCCCCTTTTCGGTATTCAATTAGAAAATTGTTTATTTTCATAATATTTTTTTATTAGTATGTCAAAAGCAAAATTTGAACGAAATAAACCCCATTGTAATATAGGTACTATTGGTCACGTTGATCACGGTAAGACAACTTTAACTGCTGCTATTACTAAAGTGTTAAGTCAAACTGGGTTAGCTTCTTTTAAAGATTATGATCAAATTGACAAAGCACCAGAAGAAAAAGCACGTGGTATTACTATTAACGCTAGTCATGTTGAGTATGAAACTCAGAAACGTCACTATGCTCATATTGATTGCCCAGGTCATGCCGATTACATTAAAAATATGATTACTGGTGCAGCTCAAATGGATGGTGCAATCTTGGTTGTAAGTGCTGTAGATGGACCGATGCCACAGACACGTGAACATTTATTATTATCTAAACAAGTTGGTGTTCCAGCATTAGTTGTATTTTTAAATAAAGTAGATCAAATTGACGATCAAGATCTTATTGAGTTGGTTGAGTTAGAAATGCGCCAGTTATTACTTGATTATAAATTTCCAGGTGAGGAAATACCCATCATTAAAGGTTCTGCGTTATGTGCGTTACAAGATAAAGATAATGCAATTGGACGTGAACGTATTATAGAATTGATGAATGCTGTGGATTCCTATATTCCATTACCAAATCGTCCAACTGATTTAGCATTTTTAATGCCAGTAGAAGATGTGTTTTCTATTGCAGGTCGTGGTACAGTTGTAACAGGACGAGTAGAACAAGGTATGATTAAAGTTGGTGATGAATTGGATATTGTGGGATTGGCAAAAAGTACTACAAAGACTACTTGTACCGGTCTTGAGATGTTTCACAAGTTATTAGATCAGGGTGAAGCTGGTGATAACTTAGGTATTTTATTACGTGGTGTGAAACGAGAAGATGTGTTTCGTGGACAAGTTGTATGTAAACCTGGCTCAACTCAAGCTTTCGTTTCCTTTAAAGCTAATTTGTATATCTTAACAAAAGAGGAAGGTGGACGACATACTCCTTTTTTCCAAAATTATCGACCTCAATTTTTTATTCGAACAGCTGATATTACAGGTACTATCCAATTACCTGAAAGTGTACACATGGTAATGCCTGGTGATAACGTATCTGTAAGTATTCAGTTAATGGCCCCTGTAGCTTTAAATCAAGGTTTAAAATTTGCTATACGTGAAGGTGGTCGAACTGTTGGTGCAGGTATCGTGTCTGAAGTATTAAAATAAATATGAGCATTTTTAAATTACGTCTTGAGTCTTTTACTCCTGTGTTACTATACAAAAACGTAACACATTTACAGACTATCCAGAATGGCATATTTTTACCATTTCCGACAAAAAAAAAAAATAACGGTTTTACGTTCACCACATATTGATAAAAAATCACGAGAACAATTTGAATTATGTACTCATTCTGGTTATTTAATCGTAAAACCTGCTGGAGACGAATCGGTGTTTTTGGCAACTGTGCGTAAAAACATATTCAGTGGTGTACGTTGTACAATAAAAAAAGAGTGCAGTGTACAACTATAATCTAACCTTTTTTGTAATCCTAGTTAGATCGTTGTCGTTAATATAATATTACATGGATATATTATATTATAGTTTTATTATATCATGTTTCTACTAAATTTTCGGATTTAACAAAATTGGAAACATACTTATATTCCTCCTACTTTTTTTATAATGGAAAATATTATTGATTTTTTACAAATATATACCAATTTAGTAACTGATGCAAATGTTACAGATTTATATAATATTGTTTTAACGGTTATTGAAGCGTTCTGTCTTATTATACCGTTATTAATTGCTGTTGCGTATTTAACGTTGCTTGAACGTAAAGTTATCGCTGGGGTACAACGACGTCGAGGTCCAAGTGTTGTTGGTATTTTTGGATTATTGCAAGCATTTGCAGATGCTGTTAAACTGTTGATCAAAGAAACTATTTATCCAGCTAATGCGGATTTAGCATTGTTTATAGCAGCTCCTATGTTTGCGTTTGGTTTAAGTATTATGCCGTGGGCAGTTATACCTACTGGCGACTCTATGGTATTTTCAGATTTAAATTTAGGTATGCTGTATTTACTTGCTATCTCTAGTTTAAGTGTATATGGTATATTGATTGCGGGGTGGTCTACTAATAGTAAATATGCATTTCTTGGTGGTTTACGTGCTGCTTCTCAGATGATTAGTTATGAGGTATCTATAGGTATTATTTTATGTACTGTTTTAGTTTGTGCCGGTAGTTTAAATATAAATACAATAATTGAGGCTCAAGAAACAATTTGGTATATATGCCCTCTTTTGCCATTAGGTATTATATTTTTTATTTCTTCCTTGGCCGAAACAGGTCGAACTCCATTTGACTTGATGGAGGATGAGTCCGCATTGGTTGCCGGATATTTTGTTGAGTACTCTGCTGTTGGTTTCGTCTTATTTTTCTTAGGAGAATATACTAATATGTTATTTATGAGCAGTATGAGTACTATTTTATTTTTAGGTGGATGGCTTCCTCCGTTTGGTGAAGATTCTATTTTCGGAATTATTCCATCTCCTATTTGGTTTGGGTTGAAAGTTACATTTGTTGTATTTGTGTTTATCTGGGTTCGTGCAGCATTACCTCGTTATCGATACGATCAATTGATGAGTTTAGGTTGGAAAGTGTTCTTGCCATTTACTTTTGCTTATTTTATTTTTAACTTTGGTATCTTATGGGCATTTGATGCGTTACCTTTAAAACAGCTTTAGATGCAATTGTTACTATAGTATCTGTTGTCTTTGTATAACTACAGATATAGCGGATGAGTACTGGTCGAGGCAATGTATGGTCGCTGCCTCAGTTGGGTTTAAGTCCCACGGCTTCGTGATATATGTTCGTTTTTTCGTACTAGACAAAAAAATAGAAATGCCTTCTATAGGGGGCATGGGCTTTCTCATAATGACACTAAGTAGTACAATTCTTTGATTACTTGTTTCGATGTGTTGGGTAACAACATAGTTGTTTATGGTTGGTACTATGTCAGCCAAGTGATGACTGATACTAAAGAGCATATAGCGAAGCTGGGAATCGAACCGAGATCTTGAGGTCATGAGCCTCATGAGTTAACCATTACTCTACTTCGCTTAATGCTCTTACCTATACTAAATTTGTTAGTATGGTAGTTTTTCAAAGTGGCTACGTTACACTCTGTCGGGACGGCGTGACTTGAACACGCAATCTCTCGCTCCCAAAGCGAGCGCTTCGCCAATTAAGCTACGCCCCGTTGTAACAATTTTAAACTCAAAAAGAATTTATCAGTTATCCTATAAGTAGGCAATTATGTATTTACATTTTTGACCATTAGCTGGTCTAGCAGTTAAAGTTCTACTATTAGGTATGGCATATTGAATGGTTTTTTAATTTATGTTTCCGACATTGGAAGATGATTTTTATCCAGAGGAATTAACTGTACGACAACAAATATTAAAACATAATGATTTATTAGATCGTAGCATACGAAGTTGGAAAACACGTAGAAAACTACGAATTCGAACACAACGGCGGGTAGAAAAGCGTATATTAGATAGAGAGAATAAAAGACTAATTATTTGGACTCAGAAACAGCAAAAACTTTTTTATCGATTTAAAGGTTGGCTTCGTGATGTTGTAGCTTATCTACAATGCCATTTAGTTTTTATACTTCTGAAAGAACTTGTAACTGTCTATAGACAATCAAAGCTATCCGTATATGTAAATAAACCCTGTTATTTACGCCGATTGAAAACCAAAAACCGCACGAGTGCGGTTTTATTTACATAACTATAGTTTGTTATATCCTATGAATTCTTTACATCCATCAAAATTGAACGAATTATCTATATATAAAGAAAAACATAATGTACAATCGTTATTTATATTAGAACTATTTCGAGGTTTATATGTTGCTTTGATCTCAATGTGCGGAGAAGTTATCACGTTTTCCTATCCATTTGAGAAAGGACCATTGAGTCCACGATTTCGCGGAGAACATGCATTGCGTCGTTATACAACTGGAGAAGAACGTTGTATTGCATGTAAGTTATGTGAAGCTGTTTGTCCAGCTCAAGCTATTACAATTGAGGCTGAGCAACGATTGGACGGTAGTCGAAAAACAACACGATATGATATTGATATGACAAAGTGTATCTTTTGTGGATATTGTCAAGAGGCTTGTCCTGTAGATGCTATTGTTGAAGGTCCTAATTTTGAATATGCTACTGAGACGCATGATGAATTATTATATAACAAAGATAAATTGTTGGAAAATGGTGATAAATGGGAAGTTGAGATTGCCGCAAATTTAGCTTCCGAATATTTATATCGATAATTTTTAATATTAACTCTACTATGAATTTTTTATTTATTTGTTTTGCTTTTTTTTCCTTATTTGCAGCTACTATGGTAATATTATCTAAGAATCCGGTGCATAGTGTTTTATATTTATTGTTAGTGTTTTTAAATGCATCTGGTATCATGATATTAATTGGTGCGGACTTTTTGGGCTTGATTTTTATCATGGTGTATCTTGGTGCGATTGCGGTTTTGTTTTTATTCGTGGTTATGATGTTGAATATTCAAATGATTGAGTGGCATGATTATTTATATCGTTATTTGCCTATTGGTGGTTTATTATGGGTATGTTTGGTTGCGGAGTTCTCATATTTATTGTTAGAGGAGTGTGATTATGATACTGTTAAACTGGTTGTGTTGCCGGAGTATACCAACTGGTTTGATATGTTATATCGACTTACGAATATTGAGGTTATTGGTCAATTGACATATACTGTGTTTAGTGTTGGTTTCGTTATGGCCTCTTTGATTCTATTAGTGGCTATGGTTGGTGCTATTGTTTTAACTATGTACAGTCGTTCTACCATGCGTCGTCAGGCGATTACAGAGCAGACAAAACGGGATGCGTTAAAAGTAGTTAATTTCTATAATTAGCGGTATCTTTATTTAATTGTGACATCCGATTTTTTTATATACACTGTGGAGGTTTCAAATTGTTCTAATTTTTAAACAAAATTTATTTTAACTTTTCATTTATTATGGTTACTAATGTACAACAACATCCATATCATTTAGTAGATGCAAGTCCATGGCCAATGTTTATGGGATTAAGCTCCTTATTTTTGACTACTGGATTTGTATTATATATGCATGGATATAATATTGGTGGTACTTTTGCGTTAGTTGGTTTGTTAGCAGTTTTATTAACATTGTTTTTGTGGTGGCGTGATGTAGTACGTGAAGCTACATTTGAGGGTAAACATACTTCTGCTGTACAGCAAGGTTTGAAATATGGTATGATTTTATTCATTTCTTCCGAAGTAATGTTTTTCGTTGCATTTTTTTGGGCATTTTTCTCTGTAAGTCTTTCTCCAACCGTAGAAATTGGATGTACTTGGCCTCCTTATAATATGCCAGTTATCAATACTTGGACTGTTCCATTTTTAAATACTTTAATTTTGGTAACATCTGGTGCTACATTAACATGGTCTCATCATGCAATGCGTGAAGGAAACCGAAAAGACTCTATTTTAGGCTTAGTATTGACAATTGTATTAGCTGCTGTATTTACTGGATTTCAAGCAATGGAATATATTCATGCTCCATTTACTATGTCCGATGGTATTTATGGTTCTGTTTTTTACATGGCTACTGGTTTTCATGGATTTCACGTTATTATTGGTACACTTTTTTTGACTGTATGTTTATATCGTCATATTAAGTATCATTTTACACGCGAACATCATTTAGGTTTTGAATTTGCAGCTTGGTATTGGCATTTTGTTGACGTTGTTTGGTTGTTTTTGTTTGTTTCTATTTATTGGTGGGGAAACTCTTAATTCAACTTTTTAACTTTTCTTTTATTTTTTTACATGACAAATTTATCTTATGGACCAGGTTATGCGGTAAAATGGCAATTAGGTTTTCAAGATCCTGCTACTCCAATTATGGAAGGTATTATCAATATGCATAATGATTTATTAGCATATATGGTGGCTATTACTTTATTCGTTACATGGTTATTGTATCGAGTAGTTGTAAAATATGAATACAATCGTCGAAAAAACAGTACATATGTGGCTCAACGTCCAAAACCATGGAAAACAGTATGGACAATGCCAGAATCTGCTACAACTATTGAGGTGTTATGGACAATTGCTCCAAGTTTTATTTTACTTTCTATTGCTGTTCCAGCATTTGCGTTGTTGTATGCTATGGATGAAGTAATTGATCCTGCTATTACTGTTAAAGTTGTTGGACATCAATGGTATTGGAGTTATGAGTATTCTGATTATGAGAAAACAATTAACTTTGATAGCTATATGGTTAATACTGATGACTTAAATCTTGCAGATGGACAAACTATGCGATTATTAGAAGTGGATCGTCAAGTTGTTGTACCAGTGAATACACATGTTCGTTTTGTTATTACTTCTGCCGATGTTATTCACAGCTGGGCTATTCCGTCTCTTGGTGTTAAATTAGATTCTTGTCCAGGTCGATTGAATCAGACTTCTTTGTTTATTACTCGACCAGGTATTTATTATGGACAATGTTCTGAGATTTGTGGTGTAAATCATGCATTTATGCCTATTGCTATAAAAGCTGTTGATTTGCCTTCTTATGTTGCTTGGGTGCAAACTGAGTTAGCTAATGCATAAGTTTTAAAATGACGACTTTCCGGTTTGCGAGAATCGTTATACGCCCGTTTCTTTATATCGGGTTGCTGTTGTCTCTGTACATATTTTTCATGTAGTGTATTTTAGTAGCTGTAGATCATTTATCTCTGTTATCTGTGAATTGTTATGCATTTAAGCGTATTTGAACAATTTGAGTTGGTTCATTTATTTGATTTTTTATTTATTTCTGTGAGCCGACATTCTGTGTATATGATTTTATTTTTTTTATTAGTTACATGGTTGTATAAAAATATAAAAGCTAATTGGACATTATTTCCTTCTAATTGGCAATCTTTTTTAGAAATGGTGTATGAGTTTTTATATGGCTTAATAAAAGAACAAAGTGGAAAACAAGGTGTTGTTTATTTTGTTCTTGTTGCGGACTTGTTTATATTCATTGCAATGTTAAATATTCTTGGTATGTTTCCTTTTGGTTACACTGCAACAAGTCATATTGCTACAACTGGTGGATTGGCACTTTCTATTTTTATTGGTATTCAAGTAATTGGTATTACTATTCAAAAAGAGCGATTTTTGGAACTTTTTTTACCAAAAGGTGCACCTGTGTGGTTACTTCCTTTAATCCCTGTTATTGAATTTATCTCTTATTTATTCCGTGTGTTTAGTTTGGCTGTTCGACTTATTTCTAATATGATTTCTGGTCATCTGTTAATTCATATTTTTGCAGGTTTTTCTTGGAAGTTATTAATTAACGGAGGGGTTTTATTATTATTGTTTCCTATAGCATTCGGTATTGTTTTTTTTTTAACTGGATTGGAAATGGGTATTGCTTTATTACAGGCTTATGTGTTTACTTTATTAGTTTGTATCTATTTGGTAGACGTTTTATATGGACATGCAGACTAATTGACTTGATTGTCTCACAAGGCTAGAAACGGAATCGAACCGTTGTTTATGGATTTGCAGTCCACTACATTGCCACTATGTTATCTAGCCGGCCAGTAAATAAACGTCGCCTTTTTAAAGGCGACGTTTATTCATGTGAAGAAGGCAGGATTCGAACCTACGTAGATATAATCAACAGATTTACAGTCTGCCGCCATTGACCGCTCGGCCACTTCTTCTTTTTGTTCTACCTACAAGTAGAACATCTAATTTCACTTTCTTTAACTATAATTTATGCAGAAATCAATGCCATCCTCTTTTCCTTGCAGTCAATCTATTCAATCTCTATTAGAACTATTACCTCGTTCTATTTTATCTATTCAATTTATAAAAAATGAGTTAGTTATTGAAGTCGACCCAACAAATATTGCACGGGTTGTTTATTTTCTTCAAAAGCACATTAATTATCAATATAAGTGTATTATTGATATTGCTGGTGTGGACTATCCATCGTTAGACAAACGATTTGAGGTAAATTATTTATTTTTAAGTGTACGGTATAACTCCCGTATTCAAATAAAAGTTAAAACTGCGGAATATGAACCTATTCCATCGATTTCCGGAGTTGTTCCCGGTGCTAATTGGTATGAACGTGAGGTATGGGATATGTATGGTATTTTTTTTACATCTCATCCTGACTTACGTCGTATCCTTACGGACTACGGTTTTGAAGGTCATCCCTTACGAAAAGACTTTCCCTTAACTGGTTATGTTGAGGTTCGTTATGATTTTGAAAAAAAACGTGTTGTGCATGAACCTGTACAACTTTCTCAAGAATTTCGTTCATTTGATTTAGGTAGTCCATGGGCTACTTTTTCTGATGATATCCATACATCTAATCGTTAATTTTTTTCATACATGAACTCTTTAGAAACAACTAATTCTTCTTTAACTACTATGGTTGATGTAGATCGAGATTTGTATTTCTCGCCTACAACAAACGAACAAAAAATTAAAAATTTTACTTTAAATTTTGGACCACAACATCCTGCAGCTCACGGTGTATTACGTTTAATTCTTGAATTAGACGGTGAGGTTGTTGAGCGTGCTGATCCACATATCGGTTTATTGCATCGCGGGACAGAAAAACTTATTGAGTATAAAACGTATATGCAAGCGTTGCCTTATTTTGATCGATTGGATTATGTATCTATGATGGCTCAGGAACATACTTATTCAATGGCTATTGAAAAATTGTTAAATATTGAGGTACCACGTCGAGCTCAATTTATACGTGTTTTATTTCTTGAAATTACTCGTATACTAAATCATTTACTGGCTATAACCTGTCACGCATTGGACGTTGGTGCAATGACCCCTATGTTATGGGGATTTGAAGAGCGTGAAAAACTCATGGAGTTCTATGAGCGTGTTTCTGGTGCTCGTATGCACGCAGCGTATGTTCGTCCTGGAGGTGTGAGTCAAGATTTGCCAATTGGTTTGTGTGAGGATATTTATAAATGGGCAACTCAATATGCATCTCGTATTGATGAATACGAAGAAATGTTAACGGATAATCGTATTTTTAAACAGCGTTTGGTTGATGTTGGTGTGGCAACTGCTGAACAAGCACAAGTGTGGGGTTTTACCGGTGTAATGCTACGTGGTTCTGGTGTTGCTTGGGATTTGCGTAAAACTCAACCATATGAAATTTATCCAGAATTGGATTTTGATATACCAGTGGGTGTAAATGGTGATTGTTATGATCGTTATGTTATTCGTATAGCTGAAATGCGTCAAAGTTTACGTATTATCTTACAATGTTTAAATGCTTTACCTGATGGGCTTATAAAAACCGATGATAAAAAAGTTACACCACCGTCTCGACTAGAGATGAAAGATTCTATGGAAAGTCTTATTCATCACTTTAAGTATTATTCGGAGGGGTTTGCTGTTCCAAAAGGTGAGACTTATACCGCAACAGAAGCACCAAAAGGTGAATTTGGTGTTTATTTAGTTTCAGATGGTTCTAACCGACCTTATCGTTGTAAAATCAAAGCGCCTGGTTTTGCTCATATGCAAGGTATGGATTGGTTAGCACGTGGTCATTTAATTGCTGATGTTGTTGCGTTGATGGGTACCATTGATATTGTGTTTGGTGATATAGATCGTTAATTTATCATTTGCTACTTGAAGGACGTATACGTGATACAATATAAAAACATGGGTATATAGCTCAGTTGGTAGAGCAACCGGCTTTTAACCGGTTGGTCTTGGGTTCGAGTCCCAATATACCCATGTTTGTTTTAAATTTAGTACTGTGTAGGTTTGTAACTCAGTTGGTTAGAGTACCCGCTTGATAAGCGGAAAGTCGGTGGTTCAAATCCACCCAGACCTACAAATATTTCTAGTGGTTTTTTCTTATTTTTTTTTTTTACTTTCAATGATTTTAGATTTTTATTCTTTTATTCAATATACTACATTATTATTTTTAATTGGTGTAGCTGGTATTTTTTTCAATCGAAAAAATATTATTGTAATTTTAATGGCCATCGAAATTATGTTATTAGCTATTAGTTTAACTTTGATTTTTTTTTCAAGTTATTTAGATGATGCGTATGGTTATGTATTTTCTTTATTTATTTTGACTGTTGCTGCTGCTGAATCTGCTATTGGTCTCGCTATTTTAGTTGTTTATTACCGTGTACGTGGTACTATTGAAGTAGAGTGGATTCACACATTAAAAGGTTAGATATTTTTTTTATACAGTAACTTTACGGTATTGTTCTTATAATTTGATCTCATATTTTTTTCGACATGTATTTAAATATTATTTTATTACCATTATATAGTTTTTTAACTGTTTCTTTGTTTGGTTCTAAACTAGGAAACAAAGGTTCTATCTTTTTAACAACATTTTTTATGTTTTTTTCCATGGTTTTTTCATTTTTTATGTTTTACGAAATTGCATTACATCAATCTGTATGTTATGTGTCTATGTTTGATTGGGTTATTTCTGATTTATTTGAATTAACTTGGGGTTTACAATTTGACACGTTAACGGTATCTATGTTAGTGTTAGTTAACACCGTATCGTTTTTAGTGCATTTGTATTCTGCGGATTATATGAATGGAGATCCACATCATGCACGATTCATGTCGTATTTATCTCTTTTTTACTTTTTTATGATTGTACTTGTTAGCGGCGATAATTTGATTCAATTATTCGTTGGTTGGGAAGGTGTTGGCTTATGTTCTTATTTGTTGATTAATTTTTGGAACAGTCGTATGCAAGCTAATAAAGCTGCAATAAAAGCTATGATCATGAATCGTATAGGGGATTTAGGGTTATGCATCGGCTTATTTTTGTTGTTTTTAATTACAGGGTCTCTAGATTTTGCTAGTATTTTTCCAGTTGCATATTATTGGTCTGATTTGACTGTTAACTTTTTAGGTATAGACGCTAATGTTTATAGTGCTATTTGTTTATTTTTTTGTTTAGGTGTAATGGGAAAATCTGCCCAGTTAGGTTTGCATACGTGGTTACCGGATGCGATGGAAGGTCCGACACCTGTATCTGCTTTAATTCATGCTGCTACTATGGTTACGGCCGGTGTTTTTCTTGTTTTACGTTGTAGTTATTTATTTGAGTTAACTTCTACGGGTTTATTATTTCTAACTTTTTTAGGTGGGTTTACAGCTTTTTTTGCTGCCACTATTGGGGTTTTTCAAAATGATTTGAAAAAAGTAATTGCTTATTCTACTTGTAGTCAGTTGGGTTATATGGTTTTTGCCAGTGGCTTATCGATGTACCAAGTTAGCTTTTTTCATTTATTCAATCATGGCTTTTTTAAAGCATTATTATTCTTAAGTGCTGGTGCTATTATTCATGCTGTTCAGGATGAGCAAGATATGCGTAAAATGGGTGGGTTGTTACAATTGTTACCATTTTCATATTCTATGATTATGATAGGTTCTTTGTCTTTAATGGGTGTTCCATTTTTAACTGGATTCTATTCTAAAGATTTAGTTCTTGAGGTTGCGTATTCTTCTTATGTTGTTAGTGGTCATTTTGTGTTTTGGTTAGGTGCTATTTCTGCATGTTTGACTTCTTTTTATTCTATTCGGTTAGTGTTTTTAACGTTTTATACTAAACCAAACGGCTTTAAAGTGTACTATGAGCATACTCATGAATCACCAATTTATATGGCTATTCCTTTGATGACTTTAGCTATTGCTAGTATTTACCTAGGTTATTTGGGTAAGGATTTGTTTGTAGGTCCAGGTGTTCAGTCTTGGGGTGCTTCTATTTTTCGTGCACCATATTCCGCCGATTTGATGGATGCTGAATTTATACCAACCGGTATAAAATTGTTACCAGTTGTCTTTAGTTTATGCGGGGGATTTATTTCGTTTTTATTGTATAAATTTTTTATGCAAGTGGCCATGTCTTTATTTATTGGTGATTCCACAATAAGCGTAATTGCTCAACGTGTATACCGATTTTTTAATCAAAAATGGTTATTTGATGTATTTTATAATCAAGCTGGTGCTATTCCGCTGTTACTCTTTGGTGGTCGTACTTCTTTTGTTTTACTTGACAAGGGTTATATTGAATTTTTTGGTCCCTATGGATTAATAAAATTAGTTAGTTCCTTATCTAAAACTATGAGTCGGTTACAGACAGGTTGGATTCATCATTCCTTGTTTATTTTACTTGGTGGTGTACTTTTACTTTTATTATGTTCTTTTTTGCCATTGGTTGAGTCACACAGCATTTTAAATATAATTGATTTTATTCAATATGTGGTGATCATTTTTATCACTTTTGTGTTTGTTTCATTTTTTTAAATCAATTATAGCCTATTCTTTAATTTAATTCATGCACTTTTTATTTACCTCTTTACTTTTTTTACCACTTCTTGGTTGTTTTTGTTTATTCTTTATAAATGATACAAAAAAACAAACAATTCAATCTTTAGCGTTAGTTGTTACGTTATTAACTTTTTTTTTATCTGTTTTATTTTGTCTTTTTTTCGATCCATTCCAATTAAATTATCAGAGCATGTATTTGATCACGCTCCCTTTTTTGTATGATTTTTCGTTTTTAGTTGGTGTTGATGGTATTTCGTTATTGTTTATTTTATTGACAACGTTTTTATTTCCTTTTTGTATTTTAGTTAATTGGAATCAAATTAGTACATATGTTAAGGAGTATGTACTTTTTTTTTTCATACTTGAAGCTGTTTTAATCTTAGTTTTTAGTGTATTAGATTTGTTTTTATTTTATGTTTGTTTTGAAAGTGTTTTAATCCCTATGTTTATTTATATTGGTGTTTGGGGCTCTCGTGAACGTAAAATTTATGCGGCCTATATGTTGTTTTTATATACATTGGCTGGTTCTTTGTTTATGTTAATTGGTATTCTTGCTATTTTTTATTTTATTGGTACCACGGATATTCAATTATTACACATGCAAACTTGGGAGTTATCCTTTCAGAAATTACTCTGGTTGTCTTTTTTTGCATCTTTTGCTGTTAAAATACCTATGTTTCCATTCCATATATGGCTTCCGGAAGCACATGTGGAAGCTCCAACTGCGGGTTCTGTTTTGTTGGCCGGTGTTTTATTGAAAATGGGTGGGTATGGTTTTATTCGTTTTACATTGCCGATGTTTCCTGAGGCAACACTTTATTTTTTGCCATTAGTATTTACATTAGCTGTTCTAGCAATTATATATACATCCTTAACAACCATTCGTCAGACTGATATAAAACGTATTATTGCGTATTCTTCTGTTGGTCATATGAATATGGTGGTAGTAGGTATTTTTGCCTTAACAATTATATCATTAGAGGGTTCTTTCTTTTTAATGTTAAGTCATGGTATTGTTTCCGGTGGTTTATTTCTTTGTATTGGTATGCTTTATCATAAACATAAAACACGATTAATTCGATATTATGGTGGTTTAGTTCAAATGATGCCTATTTTTGTTTCTATATTGTGTTTATTAACATTGGCTAATTTAAGTTTACCTACAACAAGTAGTTTTGTTGGAGAATTCTTAATTCTTTTGGGTACATTCGAAAAAAATATGTGGGTAACTGTTTTAAGTGCTACTACTATGATTTTAGGTGCCGCATATTCATTGTGGTTTTTCAATCGTTTGGCTTTTGGTAATTTAAAATTACAATTTATTAATAAATATATTGATATTGATAAAAAAGAAACATTTCTATTATATCCATTAATTGTTTTTGTTTTTGGTGCTGGTCTTGCTCCTAATTTGTTTTTTCCTATTTGCATGGTAATATTGCTGCTATTTTGTTTCCATATGCACAATCTAATTTGCATATGTTTTTCTCTTTTTTTTAAAAAATGACTGGTTTCTATTTACTTCCTGAATTCTATTATATCTTTTTTTTGTCCGGTTTAGTTTTATTTTGTATTGTTTACAGTACCTCACTTAAATTACATTATCCATTGTTGATTAAATCAGCACTGTTAAATTCACTTTATTTATTTGGGTTGATTTTTTTTATGTATATGAATACATTCTCTTATAATGAGTTTGTTAGTTATATGACACTTCAAGTAACTTCCTATACAACTTTATTAAAATTGGTAATTGTTGTATTGTCTTTTTTTTTGTTACTTTTAACATTATCTTACATAAAATATGAAAAAATTAATTCCTTTGAATATGTGATTTTGGTTCTTTTGTCTATTCTTGGGCTTTTATTTTTATTGTCTACTAATAATATTATCATATTATTTTTAAGTTTGGAGTTGCAATCGTTGAGTTTTTATATTTTATGTTCTTATCAACGAACAAAAGAGGCATCTATTGAGGCAGGGTTAAAATATTTTATTTTTGGTTCGTTTGCGTCAGCCTTATTATTATTCGGTGTTGCTTTATTGTACGGATTAACTGGAATTACTTATTTTTCGGATTTTGCAGTTGTTTATTCCAAAATTCCTAACTTTGACCTATTGGATATTATGTCCTTGCGACTTGGTATTGATACGTTTTTTAGCGGCTTTACAACTGATAACGCTATAGCTTTATTGGGTCTTACTTTATTAATTGTTGGGTTTCTTTTTAAATTATATGCTGTTCCATTTCACGTTTGGGTTCCAGATATTTATGAAGGTTCACCAACAAGTGTTACTGCCCTATTTGCTTTATTGCCTGCAACGGCAATTTTTGGTTTTTTTGTAAAAGTGTTATATGTTTCATTTTTACCATTTATTGATCATTGGAGTTTGATTTTATTGATTACGAGTACTCTTTCGTTGATTTTGGGTGCGTTTGCTGCAATTGCACAAAAACGTATAAAACGTTTAATAGCATATTCTTCTATAGGGCATACTGGTTACTTGTTACTAGGTCTTTCCTCTGGTTCTATTGAAGCTTTAAATGCTACTTTTTTTTATGTTATTAGTTATAGTATTATGACGTTAGCGTTTTTTTCTGCCTATATGTCTTTGCGTAAACAGGTTACAGGTGTGTTGGTTGAATACATTGCGGACTTTCGTGCGTTGTTAAAGCAGAATCCTATTATTGCTGCAGCACTTGCAGTAGCTTTTTTTTCCATGGCTGGTATACCACCATTACTTGGTTTTTTTAGTAAGCTCTATATTTTTTTATCTGTTGCAGAACAGTATCGTTATTTTTTTTTATTTTTATGTATTACTACGAGTGCTGTGGGTGCTTATTATTACTTAAATGTCGTTCGTGTGATGTTTTTTGAAACAAAAAGTCAGTGGGTGTTATTTCGTAAAGTTCCTGGTGAATTAGCTTTTTTGTTGGCTATTTCTATTTTTGCTATTGTTTTATTTGTTGTTCATCCATCGTTTTTTATTGCGTTGTCTTATAAATTAACATTTTTGTTGTTATTGTAGTATATATATGAAATTAATCAATCTTACACTTGAGCAGTTTATTTCTGTAAATGCACATATTGGTAATTCTTTAATAAATTCATCTAACACCACATACTTAGTTGGTCTTCGTAATCGATTGCCTATTTTTGATATGGAGCAGACATTGTTTTTATTGAAAAAAGCATCGTCCTTCTTATTTAATGTTACTAAAACTGGGCACAAAGTTTTGTTTGTTTCTCTTTCTAAACAACCGTCGGCATTATTTTTGAACCGTGTGTTGTCTAAAAAAAGTTTACAGCTTTCTTATTCCTCGACTTCTTGGCAAGGTGGTTTATTATCTGGTTGGCGTTCGTTAACCAAGCAACAATTCAAAAAATTTGCACCATTATTACGGAAAAAAAATAAATTATCTTTTAATCCTAATCTAAATGTTAAACGAACAGATAAAGAAAAATTATTGCGTTGGTTCGATATTATTTCTAATCTTACTGTTTTTATCAAACGTAAACGCACCAGTGCTAGTTCTGTTTTAGGCGAAGCCTCTACGCGTGTTAAATTGGTTTATCCGTCCGCTGTCTGTTTATATAATCCGATTGGGCAGCATGCTCCATTAAATGAAATCCGTAAAGTAGGTTTACCTCTAGTAGGTATGGTAGATTCCAATACAGCGGATGTTAGCGTTTATTCTTTTCCAATTCCTGTAAATATGACATATATGGCTACATATAAAACGATAGCAGGTTTGTTAACATATGCCTGTTTACAAGGAGTTCAAGTACGTCGATGTTCTTTTTGGGTAAAATAATGTACACATCGTACCAGGAGAGGTGGCTGAGTGGTCAATAGCGACAGTTTGCTAAACTGTTATATGGCAACATATCATGGGTTCGAATCCCATTCTCTCCGAAGCACAAGTGCATTTAGTTCTTTTTGATGTTCTTCTTTTAGGGGGACGTAGTTTAGTTGGTAGAACATATGCTTTGCAAGCATAATGTCATCGGTTCGATTCCGATCGTCTCCAATATATTGTATTTGTTTTTTTTCTAGTACGGGTATATATCAAAGGTAGATTATCTGCCTTCCAAGCAGAAGATGTGGGTTCGATTCCCACTATCCGTACTGGGGCGATTAGCTCAGTTGGTAGAGCGTCTCGTTTACACCGAGAATGTCAGCGGTTCGAGTCCGTTATCGCTCATATGATTTTGTTTTTTTCACGGATATGATGGAATTGGTAGACATGCTAGATTTAGGTTCTAGTGGGCGCCCCCATGAGGGTTCAAGTCCCTCTATCCGTATTTATCGTAGGATGAGTGACTGAGTGGTCTATAGTGCCAGTCTTGAAAACTGGTTTCGTGTTCACGATCGTGGGTTCGAATCCCTCCTCATCCGAGGGTCATAGCATTGTTTTTACATCGCTACTGACTCATTTTATTGCTCGCTTGGTGGAATTGGTAGACACGACAGACTTAAAATCTGTTTCCAGCGATGGATTATCGGTTCAAGTCCGATAGCGAGTATCTTCACAGATGTGGTATATTTTAGCGTTTATATCATATTCCGTTCTTTTACAATATATAATTTAACCTCATGACTAAAATAAAAAGTTCAAAATATAAAGTACTACGTCAACATTACATCGATTTGTGGAACAGTGATAAACGAGGTGTAAAAGTGTTACGACGTATTTTACTTCTTCGAATTTTTATGCATGTTTTAGAATCAAAACGTTGGTTGCTAAAACAAATAAATAGCGGTCGTTCTATGTACCGTTTGAATTTATATATTTCGCAACGTCTGGAGCGTATGCTACAGTTTATTCCAGATACCTATATTGATTTAAATACGAAAACTCGTATTTTTAAATATATAAAACGTAAGTCTGTTCGTCGATTTGGTTCTTTAGATCGTACCTTTTTAGATCTTATTCGTATTTTAGAAAAACAAAAGGATGGTGGTACATCTCGGTATACTTCATTTCGTGTTTTTTTTCGACGTAAACAATTACTGCAATCGTATTATGGTAATGTAACGTTACGTTGGTTACGGAAAGTGGTTCGTACCTATAAATTAACTATTCCGGAATCTCCAAAACCAACCTTACCTTCCTTGTTGGAAAGTCGTTTAGACAACGTAATACATAACCTTGGTGCAACGGCCTCAATTTTTCAGGCCCAACAGTTAATTAATCATGGAGTGGTACGAGTAAATAATTGTTTACAGCGTACAACCAATGTTTTGGTTGAGCCTGGTGATATTATCTCCAGTATTTCCTTTGGTCGTACAGCATCTTCTAAAATAGATATACTTAGTAATCTGTTTGATTTACATTATCTGTTTAAAGTGGAAAGTCAATCTTCTTCAAAAAAAGGTTCTGTGCAATATCATAAAAGTTTAAATCCCTTTGTGACTAAATCAGATACAGATAGTCGTTCTATTTGTTATTTTTCTGTTTTTTCCTATACTGCTTCGTCCACTACTGATTTACCATTAGTGTCTCATGGTTCCTTGTTTCCAGCATGGGATATATTAGAGCAAACCGCACGATACAAAAAATTAAAAACATCAACCTTCTTATTGGAAATATTTACTTTATTTACCTGAGTTGAATGACTATGTGTTTTTAGAAAGACCACAGCATTTTAATTATCCATTTGCAATGGATAGCTATGCAATGCGTTTATTTGCAATGCAATTACATCGGTAATATATATTACAACTATTTATTTTTTTTTACTTGTTGTATTTTGGTAACACTGAGTATTTCTTGTAATCCCAATGGTATACGTTGTTCAATAACAATACCGGATAGTTTATACTTTATTGTGATTGCAGGATTATGTGTGTTTTTTTTTATACATGTGCATATTCCTTCAATTGTTTGTTGTTTGTTTTTTCCTGTTTGAATTCGGATTTCAATTTTGTCTCCTTTTTTTATATGCTTATAATGTTGCGTATTAATATTTTTATTTATTATTGCAACAGTATTTAGGGTTTGCATTAGGTTTTTCTCTAACATTTTATATTATATTATTTCGTTCGTTGTATAACGCTTTATTTCTTGCTAATAGATTTTTCCTTATTCATATGGACGCACAAAGCGCAAAATTAATCGGAGCTGGTTTAGCTACTATTGGATTAGCTGGTGTTGGTGCAGGTATCGGTACAGTTTTTGCTTCTTTAATTTCTTCTATCACACGAAATCCATCTTTAACTAAACAATTATTTAGTTATGCTATTTTAGGTTTCGCTTTAACTGAAGCAGTTGGATTATTTGCATTGATGATTGTATTCTTGTTACTTTTCGTATTCTAATAAGAATTTGTAGGATTTTAAATATAATGTTCTCCCTTTAGGTGGAACATTATATTTTGTGCTCAGGTAGCTCAGTTGGTAGAGCAGAAGACTGAAAATCTTTGTGTCGGCGGTTCAATTCCGCCCCTGGGTATTGTTTCCTTCTACATCCACATATGTTAGTCCTTAATCTACTTTACAGTACCATCACTTTGCCGCATTCGTCTAGGGGTCAGGACATCACTTTTTCAAGGTGAGTACATGGGTTCGATTCCCATATGCGGTAGTTATTTACAATATGCGTACACATACTGGCTCTTGTATTTTAGAGCTTTGTATTTTTTCCTCTTTCTTTAATATGCCTCAATTAGATAGTGTAACTTATTTTTTACAATTTAATTGGTTATTTGTTATTTTTATTGGATTATATCTAGCTTCATTACTTTTCGTTTTTCCATCTATTGCTACAGTTGTAAAAGCACGTTCTCGTAAAATTCTTAAAGATAAATTAGATTTATCTGCCATTGAACATGTAGAGTCTAACACTTTACATGTTTATGAAAAAATTTGGGAATCTGTGTTGGCTTTAAAAGATAAACAATTGACAATACTTCGTATAAAACGTAATAATTGTTTATTGAACAGCAAATCCTTTGAATAGTTACACTCTACTGTTTTAAAATTCATCATGATCAATAACAATTTTTTCCTTATGTTAAGTATAACCATTGCGTTTATTCTTGGTAGTTTTTCTAATTTATTATTTACGGATGAGCTATTATTAGTTGTTAGCTTTTTATTATTTTATTATTTTGCGTATCAGCAATTACACTCTTCCATGGATAGCTTTTTTTTGGAGCGTAAAGAAGCCTTTTTAAATGAAACTTTTTTCGCCACAAAAAAATTGGCGTTGTCTGATTTATCCATTTTATTGGAGCAGCAAAAATTGAATCCATTAACTGTGATAAAAATTGTACAATTACACTTGGCCACAAGTTTAGATGTAACAAACAAATTTGACCATTCGTTTGCCTTATTAAAAACTTTGATTGCGGAGCGTAACTGTATAAATCTTTTACAAACTGAAGCAGTTTATAAAACGGAGCTTTTAAATCTCGAAACTAATCATATTTTACAGTCATTAAACTAATTTACTCTATGAATCAACTTTTTTCCTTATTACAAAATGCGCAAGGCGTACAAATTAAATCATCTGTTATCAATACTAAAATTTTATTTAATCATGATACATTAAATGTATTATTGTCCTTTTTTTTCTTGTTTATGGGTCATCTGTATATTTTAGGTCGATTTGATTTTATGTTTACTATTTTTTTTCCTGTTTTGTTAGTTGGTAGTGTTTTTACGTTTATTCATATGCGTCTAGGTATGCAAAATATTATTTTGGACTATGTTCATAATCTTACTGTTCGTACTATTATGATGCATATGTTAGATGTTTGTTATTTGCTTTTATTGTTATCTATTTAATCCATTATTAGCTATGAAACAAAAAACAAATTCAGGCTTTGCCAAACGTTTTTTTCTTGTATCTAACAAGAAATTAAAATATTTCCCAGCTGGAAAACGTCATAATTTAAGTAATAAGTCAGGCTTATACAATCAAAAACGTTCTCGTTGTTGCTACTTATTTAACTAGAACCGTTCGGTTTTCTTATGAGACGTATCTTGTGTTCTATTTCTTGCTCATCTAGCAGTATTGTGTGGTTTATTTGAATACGATAAATCATTATACTGTTTGTAGTCCGTTAGTAACAGAAAATGTTGCGTTGGTTATATTCTACAAATCATAAAGAAATTGGTATTTTATACCTTTTTTTTGGTGTGTTCAGTGGCTTAATTGCAACCATTATGTCCGTTTTAATGCGAATTGAATTGGGTAACCCTGGTGATCAGGTGTTTATGGGTAACTATCAATTATACAACGTTATTATTACTGCTCATGGTTTATTGATGTTGTTTTGGACTATTATGCCTATTTTAGTAGGAGGTTTTGGTAACTTTTTTATTCCTATTATGATTGGTGCTCCTGATATGTCCTTTCCTCGAATGAATAACTTGAGTTTTTGGATGTTACCACCATCTTTATTATTATTGTTATCTTCTGCTTTAGTTGAAGTTGGAGCTGGTACTGGTTGGACTGCGTATCCTCCCTTATCTAGCGTAACAGCTCATTCTGGTCCATCTGTTGATTTGGCTATCTTTGCATTACATTTAAATGGTATGTCTTCTATTTTGGGTTCTATCAATTTACTTGCTACTATGTTTAATATGCGTGCTCCTAATATGCCAATTCACAAAATGCCATTATATTGTTGGTCTGTTGTTGTAACTGCTTTCTTATTGGTATTTTCCTTACCGGTGTTTGCAGGTGGTATTACTATGTTATTAACTGATCGTAATTTCAACACATCTTTCTTTGATCCAGCTGGTGGAGGAGATCCAATCTTATTCCAACATTTATTTTGGTTTTTTGGACATCCAGAAGTGTATATTTTGATTTTACCAGGTTTTGGTGTTATTAGTCAAGTTATTTCTACCTTTTCTAACAAACCAGTATTTGGTTATTTAGGAATGGTTTATGCTATGGCTTCTATCGGTATCTTAGGTTTTGTGGTTTGGGCTCATCACATGTATACTGTTGGATTGGATGTTGATACACGTGCTTACTTTACTGCTGCAACTATGGTTATTGGTATTCCTACTGGAATTAAAATTTTTAGTTGGATTGCTACTATGTGGGATGGAGAGCTTCATTTGGTAACTCCAATGTTATTTGCTATTGGATTTGTATTTTTATTTACTGTTGGTGGTTTAACTGGTATTGCCTTGTCTAATGGTGGATTAGATATTGCTTTACATGATACTTATTATGTAGTTGCACATTTCCACTATGTATTGTCTATGGGTGCTGTTTCTGCAATTTATGCTGGTTTTTATTATTGGATTGGTAAAATTACAGGTTTTCACTATCCAGAAGGTTTAGGTCAGTTACATTTTTGGATCACATTCATTGGTGTTAACTTAACTTTCTTCCCAATGCATTTCTTAGGATTAGCTGGTATGCCACGTCGAATTCCGGATTATCCAGATGCTTACAGTGGATGGAATTCTGTAGCTACATATGGTTCTTATGTAAACATGATCAGTGTTATCTTATTTTTTTATATTATCTATCGTACTTTTACTGATGGTGTTCCATTTTATGAAAATTCTTGGCCTGATTTTGTAAATTTTAATGAGCCTGTAACAAATATGAATATGCGTACTATGGAATGGGCAATGCCATCTCCTCCATTGACACATTGTCATGAAGAGTTACCAGTACAGTGTCCAAGTCGAGATCCCGCTTAATTTAACGTTAGAGGAACGGGAGTTAATGTATTTGGATTTACGTGTTTTAGATAAACAGCCACCATCTAAACGAGACATTGGTTATATGTTACAATATGTATATGTTCAAAAAAAATGGTTTTTTTATCAAACTGAAAAAGCATTGTTGAAAAAATTATTTTATAAGTATGAAACCTATCCAGTACGTTTATCGAAAAACACGTTAAAAAATCAACGGCGTCGTCAACATGTCGTTAGTTCGATCCAGTCCTTAATTTATAAACGTCGGCAACGTAGAATACAAAAAAAATAGGTAATCTAGGTCGTGTTGTTCGTTTACGTTTCTCATATGTATGTTTGTGTGTACTATATTTATAATAGTCTACTACTAGGCATATGTTTATGTGTTCTCCAATAGCTCAGCTGGTTAGAGCGATTGACTGTTAATCAATAGGTCGACGGTTCAAATCCGTCTTGGAGAGTTAGGTAGGTCTGTAACTCAGTTGGTTAGAGTACCCGCTTGATAAGCGGAAAGTCGGTGGTTCAAATCCACCCAGACCTATATAAATATCTATTGTCAGTTTTTTATTTTCTCATGATTCGAATCACCAGTCCTCATCTTATGATTTATCAGCCTCAGTTAAACTCTTTCAATTCTGTAATGATGCGAGTTTCTGGTGGTTGTTTATTTGCTTTATTAGCGGTTTTTGTATTTCTTGAGTTATTTGCAAATGTACGAAATGCCTTTTCTATAGGTAGTTATATTTCTATTTTAGTTGATAGTGTTTTAATGCCATATTTGGTAAGTGCTCTTTTATTATTGGTTATTTTTCATTTTGTTTTTAGTATTGGTCATGTGAACCAGGTTATCTCATTTGTTCGTCCAATTATCTATACTGACACTGATGAGTTTTCTATTGAAGATTTCGAATTTTTAATGTATTGCAAAATCGTTGTGACTGTTGTTTTATATATTGCGTTTTTAGGATTTATGTATTATTAAAGAAAGCTAATTATTTTATACTTATTAAACCAAACTCATGATTGGCTATTTTAATATATTACTTATGTTAGCAATTGCAGTATTTCTTGCAGTTGTATTGGTATTGTTATCTTATTTCATCTCTGTAAAAAAAGAAGATCCGGAGAAATTAAGTCCATATGAATGTGGATTTGATCCATTTGATGATGCTCGTAATAACTTTGATATTCGGTTTTATTTAGTTGCTATTTTATTTATTGTGTTTGATATAGAGGTGACTTTTCTGTTCCCATGGACTTTAACTGTTCACTCCTTACCTACCTTGGGTATAGTTTCCATGTTTGCTTTTTTAATTATTTTAACGATTGGGTTTGTTTATGAGTGGCGTAAAGGTGGATTGGAGTGGAACTAGGTCCGACGATATACGGCAACGCCATGTGCCGTGTTGCTTACCCAGGTATGTATTTACAAAAAAGAAGGATAGACAGAAATACCCGCCTGTATAAAATGCTATCCCATAATTCATTCTTTTCTATTTATATACAATATAATACAATGAAAACAATTTTTATTTTTTTAATTGATAGTTTACGTCCAAGTAACTGGCGTGCCACTATTATTGATTTTTTTAAAATGGCAAAACATACATTTGCTGCTATTTCTTGTACTTCTGATCCAGTTTTACAGGGTACAAGCAAGTACAAATTGAATATGGTTACATGGTTCGCTGTAGTAACAGGGTCTTTATTGACTGTGTTTTTTCTATTGAATATATTAACGTGTCTTCCGGACATTTATGCATATTTAGTGTCTACTTCTTGGTTTATTATTGTTACCAACTTGCCGGTTATAGGTATTTACATATGTGGTCTTTGTTTTTGCTATGTAGTAGTGTTTAGTATAATTCTACATTTTTGGGTACCTCAGATAATATTTGTATTCTCACAATCCATAGAAAAATTTAATCGATGTGTTTATTATTTTTTAGTAATGTCCTTATTTATCGTACTCCTTGGATTTTTAATTTATATATATATATTACCGCTTACTATTTTTTTTATATCTATTCAGACTACGCTGTATGGTTTTTTATATCTAACGTGTTCTTTTTTGTGCATAAAGGTTGTTTATCCATCGGTGTTTTTCTTTTTTGTTCGTTGTGTTAGTATACTAACTGCTTCAAATGTAGATCCAGTTTTCTTACTATATCGTACGATGTCATTGTCTATCTTATTTTATCTGATTTTCACTAGTGTCTATACCTTGTCAATCTTAGATACTACGTTATTACATTTATTATCCAGTCACTTGGTGATAATTGATCCGACCTTTTTATGGATGGATGGTACTGGTAAGCCGCCTAAAGACACTGAGTTTGAGCAGCACTGCCAATGGTTTAAAGGATCAAAACAAGACCTTGCAACATTACGGAGCTTAACATTCGCGCGTGATTTGGCAATGGCTTCACCATTGCCATGGCCAACTAAGCTTAAGACAGCTGCCGTAATTGAACTTATGAAGGAGTATTACGCTGTCAATCATTGTGTGAAACTTTATAAATAAGTACTTACCGGTTTTTCCCCATTTTGTTAATATGGGTGTATTGTACGTGTGTTAAAAATTATATTCTTTCTCATTTACGTTTATGTTTGTGGATTATTTTATACAATTACCCTCGTACTCATTTTCCATCTTGTTTCTGTTTCATCCAGAGGATTAATGCTGGAGCAGCAATATTTACGTGCTACGTCTATTATGTACATGAATAACATGGAGAGTCCTGGCCAATTAGAGTATATATATCCTGCAAAAATAAATTATAACCATCAAGATATGGATTGTAAACGTGGTTTGACACAGGAATTGAGATCGAAAGAATCCTGGTATAGAACACTAAGTATACTTGTGCCTGGTTCATTCAAAGAAATGGGCGAAACGCTTCGTACTATGGAGCAGCAGCGTGCTGTACTTGAAAATTGTATCGCACACCCAGGCCCTTGTTTTGATGCTGACGACAACTTGGCAAAAACACAATTAAATGCACGTATTAAATTATATACACAAACTCCTTTGTCACCAAAAAGTGCTCCGTTTTAATTAAGGTCTAAAACAGTTAAATGTTAATTGGTGGCACCCTACTTATCTACGCGCTAACGTAGATAAGAGCCCATAAAATAGGTTGGGACAGTAGGGTGCCATATTGTTATTTGTTAGTCGCTTTGCCTACACCGTAGGATATTTGTTTATACTTATGCTATTTTCTATTCTTACTATTAGTTCTACATCTCATGAGATGTATTGAAGCTTATTCGATATTTATTACTATGTTAAAATTTATGTGCTTAAAATGTAAAAAAAGTCTAGACGAGACATTAACAATAATTAAATAAATAAAAAAGGGGTACTCTTCACACAAAGTACTTGTCCTCTATAATTACGTGGCCCTGATATGTTGATGTATCAGGGCCACTCTATTTTTCGTAAATCATGTTATTAGTTGCAATATTATTTGGTTTATTTTACGTTGGTTCATTTGGTATTGGGTTAGGAACGTCTGGCACAATACATCTAACATCCGAGGAGCAGATGCTATTTATGCATTTTTTGCAAACAACAAATCTACCGTATAGTGCAGGTTCCTTTTTATACTATTCAAATTATAATGTAGTTGGCAATATTCCATTTTCAACTGCACTATTGACATATTTATCAAGTGAGGCAGGTATATCCAAACTAATGCTATCCTCCTATGATAACTGGTTTTATCTAGAGTCGTATCTGTTATACTGTGAGCAAAACAATTTAAATGATAGTCCAGAAAGTTATTACAAGTTTTTGATTTTTAAAGAAAATGTACATACCTCCGTAGTACCTCTATTCTACAGTTCCTATGAACAGGAAGAGGATCAATCCGTAAAAGAGTATGTATCATCAAACACTACTAAAAAGGCTGGCAAAGCAGCGGAATGCTTTGCCGCCGAAAAAAAAGGAGCCGGAACACTTAAAATTGGTGGTACACCGTCTGTACCAGAAACTTCGGAAAATTCAGATCCTAAGTCCTTCCTCACCTGGAACTATACGGACTGGACCAAATATTGGTACATGAAAATGAACCTAGAATCGTACAAAAAATGGACCCCTGAATGGGCCCAAAGACGGCCCAAATAAACGTGGACCATTCAAACCTAAAACCACTATATATCCTTGCTATCCTTAATATAATAAAGAACATTTTAGTACAGTTCAGTTCTATTAGTTAGTATACTATATATCCGTATTACTTTCTACTCTACATTATTATTTATTATATATCAAAGAGGGAGGACTCTCCCACTACATCCCTACAGTGTCTGGTTTTTTAGTAACAGGTCAGTTAACTGGAGTAGGTGGGATCTTGAAATCAGATTCCACTTACTTCTTACCGTTGTACCTGAACGGATGACTATCTGTTTAAAAAATGAATATGCGGCTGCTTTAAAGCAGCCGCACTCTATATAATTTGTTCGATCGGTTTTTCCAGTTTGTTTTTGATTGAGATGGTTCGTATCTTTTTTTCTACGAATGACTTTATGTTTACACTTTTTTCGGAGGACGATTTAGATATTGTTGTATGTTGGAACACTCTCATGCAACAATTCGATAATCTTACATATGCTAGTATTTTGTTAGATCTCGTATTATTTCTATTTGGGTGTAGTGTGGTGTATGTATTGGTGTGTTTGATCTATAAACAATATTCATCGTTTGTTTTTAAAGGTTTAAAATTCGTTAGTTTATTTGTGTGCTTTGTGTTATCTCTTTGGTCATGCTCATTTGTTCTATTTTTTTGTTTATTGTATCCCGCAGGCTTTTGTACTTTAACCTCCATGGAAGAAGTTTTATCATATTCAATGGGGTTTAAGTTATCCGGTTATTATGATGGTATGGTCACGTTATAGTTCTGTACAAAGATATGTTAGTTTGTTAAAAGATGTAAACCAATAAATAACCGGTATTCCAACTTGCTACAGATGTGGTTTAGTTATCTGAACTTGATAATGTTCTACTTATAGGTGTAATATTGTACGAAATGCTAGGACGTTGCTTCCATGGTGGAATTGGTAGACACGACAGACTCAAAATCTGTTGTTGCAAAACATACAGGTTCAAGTCCTGTTGGAAGCAGCGTCCTAGCAGCGTATAGCTGGTTTTTGCTCTTCAATAACTCAATAGGTTAGAGTAGCCGCTTGATCAGCGGAGAGTTGATGGTTCAAATCCATCTTGAAGAGTTTTATCTTCTCTTTTACTATACATGATCTTCTCTTCTTTTATTACGTCGTTGGTAAAAAAATGGAAAACATTTTTTGATTTCCAGGATAGTACATTGAACTCAGATTCTACTAAATTTCTGCCGATCGTACTGGTTCTAGCTATTAGTGTGGGTGTTTTATTATCGATTAGTTTTTTCGAGCAATGCTTTACATTAGTTAAGGGTTTTGATGATTCGATTTTTGATAGGGGCTTGTTTTCATTTCTTCATAATCTAGTTGCGTATGTTTTTGTGTTCTTTTACATTATTTTCGTGTATGTAGTAATTGGTTCATTTGTGCAAATGACAGTGTCGTTGGAAATGAACGGTACGTGGGTAGTAGTGAATAAGTACATCGGCTATTTTATTGGGATGTGTATGTATACAGTATGTGCCTGTTTTTTTCTAGTGCTGCTCATTGTACCATTTTTCTTTTTTACTACATCCATTGGATATAGTCTGTTCTTATTTTTGTTGTCTACTCTAGTTTGTTATGTGTTGTTACCACGGATAACTACTATTTTCCGTATGTATCTTACAAAGGTAGAGTTATGGAGTTATTTTAAGAGTAATCTTTTTATTTTACATTTGTTATTCCTTGCATTTATAATTTCTTATTATTTATATATGATTCTTTACACAGTGGTATGTTGTTTTATTTTATCTTCGGACTTGGCGTATCTTTTTTTTATAATGGATACATCGTCAACTACTTCAGTTACAGCTACTGATCCAAGAATCTCATCCATGTTACCATCCAACTCGTCCGCTGCATCATATAAATCTTTACCTTCGTCTGACAAAATTTATCCAGTCAAAGATTCCTTTGGCAACTTGTTTTTATGTGATGATTTAGGTAATCGAGGAGTAACAGAGTGTCAACATGTGGGGAACTCTGTAAGTCGTTCTGGTGCTCCAGTTCGAATGAAACTATATATAAGATCGATATTAGGTGCAACCGAACAAAGCATTGTTCACAGTAAACACTGTACGCCTAGACCAGTTATATCTATTGATGGTGACAGTATCTTTGGTTCTCACGGTAAGACTTTTCCTGATGCCCCGCCGTCCCCGCCTACGTTTACCGATCCATTAAGCTGGCCGCAAGAGCGTCCATCGTTGCGGCCTGAAATAATAAAAAAATAAGTAAGGAGAACAGTATAGGTATTTTGTACTTATACACAACTTTGCCCTCTGTCTTTTTGGTTAAGCTAAACATCTACGTGTACATTGTTAACAACCATGTATACTATCATTTTTAACAAACCCTTAGAATAAAGGGCTCAAAATAAACATCGGCTATTTTTTATTGCCCGAAAGGGTTAGAGCGATTGACTGTTAATCAATAGGTCGACAGTTCAAATTCGTATTGAAGAGTTACTGAATTTGGTGAAGCTATCTTTTACGAGTGTTTAAACAGGCCCGAATTCCTTTTAGTTCTTCTGTTCATTCTATCTATATTTACACTATGAATAAGTATTTATCTAGAATTGCTGGATTTACTTCCTTCTTGAAAAATTGTAAACACGTGTTGTTTACATTAGCGGGGTTTAATGACCCCGTATTACAATACACATCTAAAAAAATACATTTCACAGTACTATTTGCTGCTATTATTGTGGGCATTTTATTGTCCACACCTTTTTTCGAGCAGTGTACCTTATTGATAAAGAGTTTTGATGAGTCTATCTTCAGTACAGTCTTTTTTCAATTTCTACATAGTACGGTTTCCGGTCTTTTTACTTTAACACATATCCTTTTTGCCTATGCAGTGTTTTTTTGTTTTTTATATCTGTTCAATCCGGATCATAAACTATTTAAAACTGTACGCTGGTTAAGATGTAATAAACATTTAGGTTATTTTATGGCAACCTGTATTTACATAATCTGGATCTGCTTTTTTGTATGTCTATTTGTTGTTCCATCTTTTTTCTTTACAGCCTCTCCACATTTCTTTTTATTCTTTTTTCTTGTTTCTATTTTAGTTTATTTATTACTTTTTTTACGATTTACATCTGCGTTATTAGCCTTTGTTTCTAAGTTGGAGATGTGTGGATTTGACATTGCTTTGATATTACAGTGGTTGTTACTAGCGTTAATTGTCGGTTTTCATATTCATGTAATTCTTTTTTATATCCTCTCGTGGATTGCTTTATATACTGACCTGTTTTACTATATGTTTGGATTTGATAAACCTTTATCAAATCCAAATGATCCCTTTGATCCGACAGATTCCTAAACAAACTCGGTGTGATGTTTGTATGATTATGTTTGTCTACTTATAGGTTAGGATGGAAAAAACTACAATAGGTTAAAGTAAAAAAACCAAAGTTAAGTATAAACGTGGGTGGGCATAGCGCATTAGGTAGAGCGTTGGTTTGTGGTACCAAAGGTAATGGGTTCGAATCCCATTGTCCACCCATGGCAACTGTATGGTATGTGATGGAGTATAGCCAAGTGGAAAGGCGACGGTTTTTGATACCGGCATACGGTGGTTCGATCCCACCTACTCCAG